TGAGAGAGATATTGAGAGAGATCAAGAATTCTCACTATTTGTTAGATTCATGGATCAAATTCGATTCAGTGGGATCTTTCACTCACATTTTTTTCCACCAAGAACGTTTTATGAAACTCTTTGACCCCCAAATTTGGAGTATCCTACTTTCACGTGATTCACAGGGTGCAACAAGCAATCGATATTTCACGATCCAAGGTGTAGTACTGCTTGTAGTAGCGGTCCTTATATCTCGTATTAACAATCGAAAGATGGTCGAAAGAAAAAATATCTATTTGATGGGGCTTCTTCCTATACCTATGAATTCCATTGGACCCAGAAATGAGACATTGGAAGAATCTTTTTGGTCTTCCAATAGAAATAGGTTGATTGTTTCGCTCCTGTATCTTCCAAAAGGGAAAAATCTTTCTGAGAGTTGTTTCATGGATCCGCAAGAGAGTACTTGGGTTCTCCCAAGAAAAAAAAAGTGTATCATGTCTGAATCGAACTGGGGTTCGCGGTGGTGGAGGAACCGGATCGGAAAAAAGAGGGATTCTAGTTGTCAGATATTGAATGAAACCGTAGCTGGAATTGAGATCTCATTCAAAGAGAAAGATAGCAAATATCTGGAGTTTCTTTTTTTATCCTATACGGATGATCCGATCCGCAAGGACCATGATTGGGAATTGTTTGATCGTCTTTCTCCGAGGAAGAAACGAAACATAATCAACTTGAATTCGGGACAGCTATTCGAAATCTTAGGGAAAGACTTTATTTGTTATCTCATGTCTGCTTTTCGTGAAAAAAGACCAATTCAGGGGGAGAGTTTCTTCAAACAACAAGGAGCTGGGGCAACTATGCAATCCAATGATATTGAGCATGTTTCCCATCTCTTCTCGAGAAACAAGTGGGGTATTTCTTTGCAAAATTTTACTCAATTTCATATGTGGCAATTCCGCCAAGATCTCTTCGTTAGTTGGGGGAAGAATCAGCACGAATTGGATTTTTTGAGGAACGTCTCGAGAGAGAATTGGATTTGGTTAGACAATGTGTGGTTGGTGAACAAGGATCGGTTTTTTAGCAAGGTACAGAATGTATTGTCAAATATTCAATATGATTCCACAAGATCTATTTTCGTTCAAGTAACGGATTCTAGCCAATGGAAAGGATCTTCTTCTGATCAATCCAGAGATCCTTTCGATTTCGTTAGAAATGAGAATTCAGAATATCACACATTGATCGATCAAACAGAGATTCCGCAACTAAAAGAGAGATCGATTCTTTGGGATCCTTCCTTTCTTCAAACGGAACGAACAGAGATAGAATCAGATCGATTCCCGAAATGCCTTTTTGGATCTTCCTCCATGTCCTGGCTATTCACGGAACCTGAGAAGCGGATGAATAATCATCTGCTTCCGGAAGAAATCGAAGAATTTCTTGGAAATCCTACAAGATCGATTCGTTCTTTTTTCTCTGACAGATGGTCAGAACTTCATCTGGGTTCGAATCCTACTGAGAGGTCCACTAGAGATCCTAAATTGTTGAAGAAAAAACAAGATGTTTCTTTTGTCCCTTCCAGGCGAGCGGAAAAGAAAGAAATGGTTGATATATTCAAGATAATTACGTATTTACAAAATACCATCTCAATTCATCCTTCGGAACCCTATCACATCCCGGATCTGGTTCCGAAGGATGAACCGGATATGGACAGTTCCAATAAGATTTCATTCTTGAACAAAAATCCATTTTTTGATTTCTTTCATCTATTCCATGACCGGAACAAAGGGGGATACGCGTTACGCCACGATTTTTTTGAAAGATTCCCAGAAATGGCGGATCTATTCACTCTATCAATAACCGAGCCGGATCTGGTGTATCATAGGGGATTTTCCTTTTCTATTGATTCCTACGGGTTGGATCAAAAAAAATTATTGAATGAAGATCCCAAACTAAAAACAGCGGTATTTGCTAGCAACAACATAATGGAGGCAGTCAATCAATATAGATTGATCCGAAATCTGATTCAAATCCAATATAGCACCTATGGGTACATAAGAAATGTATCGAATCGATTGAATAGATCCGATCGTAACTTCGAATATGGAATTCAAAGGGATCAAATAGGAAATGATACTCTGAATCATATAACTCTAATGAAATATACGATCAACCAACATTTATCGAATTTGAAAAAGAGTCAGAAGAAATGGTTTGATTCTCTTATTTCTCGAACTGAGAGATCCATGAATTGGGATCCTGATGCATATAGATACAAAGGGTCCAATGGGAGCAAAAATTTCCAGGAACATTTCGTTTCTGAACAGAAGAATCCTTTTCAAGTAGTGTTCGATCGATTACGTATTAATCAATATTTGATTGATTGGTCCGAGGCTATTGACAAAGAAGATTTTTCTAAGTCACTTCGTTTCTTTTTTTCTAAGTCACTTCGTTTCTTTTTGTCCAAGTCACTTCCCTTTTTCTTTGTGAGTATTGGGAATATCCCCATTCATAGGTCCGAGATCCACATCTATGAATTGAAAGGTCCGAATGATCAACTCTGCAATCAGTTGTTAGAATCAATAGGTGTTCAAATCGTTCATTTGAAGAAATTGAAACCCCTCTTATTGGATGATCATGATACTTCCCAAAGACCGAAATTCTTGATCAATGGAGGAACAATATTACCGTTTTTGTTCAAAAAGATACCAAAGCGGATGATTGACTCATTCCATACTAGAAAGAATCGCAGGAAATCCTTTGATAACACGGATTCCTATTTTTCAATGATATCCCACGATCGAGACAATTGGCTGAATCCCGTGAAACCATTTCATAGAAGTTCATTGATATCTTCTTTTTATAAAGCAAATCGACTTCGATTCTTGAATGATCCACCTCACTTCTGGTTCTATTGTAACAAAAGATTCCCCTTTGATGTGGAAAAGACCCGTATAAAGAATTCTGATCTTACATATGGACAATTCCTCAATATCTTGTCCATTCGCAACAAAAGATTTTCTTTGTGCGTCGGTAAAAAAAAAGATCTTTTTTTGGAGTTTTTGGAGAGAGAGACTATTTCACCAATAGAGTCACAGGTATCTGACATCTTCATACCTAACGATTTCCCACAAAGTGGTGATGAAACGTATAACTTGTACAAATATTTCCATTTTCCAATTCGATCCGATCCATTCGTTCGTAGAGCTATTTACTCGATCGCAGACATTTCTGCAATACCTCTAACAGAGGAACAAATAGTCAATTTGGAAAGAACTTCTTGTCAGCCTCTTTCAGATATGAATCTATCTGATTCAGAAGGGAAGAACTTGCATCAGTATCTAAGTTTCAATTCAAACATGGGTTTGATTCATACGCCATGTTCTGAGAAGTCTTTACCATCCGGAAAGAGGAAAAAACGGAGTCTTTGTCTAAAGAAATGCGTTGAGAAAGGGCAGATGTATAGAACCTTTCAACGAGATAGTGCTTTTTCAAATATCTCAAAATGGAATCTATTCCAAAAATATATGCCATGGTTCCTTACTTCGACAGGGTGCAAATATCTCAATTTCACCCTTTTAGATACTCTTTCAGACCCATTGCCGATACTAAGTAGCAGTCAAAAATTTGTATCCATTTTTCATGATATGATGCATGGATCAGATATATCACGGTCAATTCCTCAGAAGATTCTTCCACAATGGACTCTGATAAGTGAGATTTCGAGTCAATGTTTACAGAATCTTCTTCTGTCCGAAGAAAGGATTCATCGAAATAATGAGTCACCCATTCCATTGATATGGGCACATCTGAGATCAACAAATGCTCGGGAGTTCCTCTATTCAATCTTTTTCCTTCTTCTTGTTGCTGGATATCTCGTTCGTATACATCTTCTCTTTGTTTCCCGAGCCTCTAGTGAGTTACAGACAGAGTTAGAAAAGATAAAATCTTTGATGATTCCATCATACATGATGGAATTTCGAAAACTTCTGGATAGGTATCCTACATCTGAACTGAATTCTTTCTGGTTAAAGAATCTCTTTCTAGTTGTTCTGGAACAATTAGGAGATTCTCTGGAAGAAATACGGGGTTCTGCTTCTGGTGGCAACATGCTATTGGGTGGTGGTCCCGCTTATGGGGTCAAATCAATACGTTCTAAGAATCAATATTGGAAGATCAATCTCATCGATCTTGTAAGTATTATACCAAATCCCATCAATCGAATCCTTTTTTCGAGAAATACGAGACATCTAAGTCGTACAAGTAAAGAGATCTATTCATTGATAAGAAAAAGAAAAAACGTGAACGGTGATTGGATTGATGAGAAAATAGAATTCTGGGTCGCGAACAGTAATTCGATTGATGATGAAGAAAGAGAATTCTTGGTTCAGTTCTCCACCTTAACGACAGAAAAAAGGATTGATCAAATTCTATTGAATCTGACTCATAGTGATCATTTATCAAAGAATGACTCTGGTTATCAAATGATTGAACAACCGGGATCAATTTCCTTACGATACTTAGTTGACATTCAGAAAAAGGATCTATTGAATTATGAGTTCAATAGATCCTGTTTAGCAGAAAGACGGATATTCCTTGCTCATTATCAGACAATCGCTTATTCACAAACCTCGTGCGGGACTAATAGTTTTGATTCCCCATCTCCTCATGGAAAACCCTTTTCGCTCCGCTTAGCCCTATCCCCTTCTAGAGGTATTTTAGTGATAGGTTCTATAGGAACTGGACGATCCTGTTTGGTCAAATACCTAGCGACAAACTCCTATGTTCCTTTCATTACGGTATTTCCGAACAAGTTCCTGGATGACAATTATCCTATTGATAATAGTTACGATATTGATGATAGTGAGGATGACCTTGATATTGATACGGAGCTGCTAACTATGACGAATGTGCTAACTATGTATATGACGTCAAAAAGAGACCGATTTGATATCACCCTTCAATTCGAATTAGCAAAAGCAATGTCTCCTTGCATAATATGGATTCCAAACATTCATGATCTG